AACAAAGTGCCTGATAAAAGGTCTACCTTGATGAGGTGGTTCATATGATAAAGACTCATCTTTGTTATGAACCAAGGAGATGGGCGGGTCTAGAAGTGCCAATTGAGATCAATAGAATCAAACTATTACTTGCAACATCAAAAGTTGGAGTGCTTCGTACACCAGACCTCAAGACCTTAGAGGAAGTTGTTGATTAAAGAGGTCAGCTAAACTTCAAGCTAATGGGTTCATACCCCGGAAATAAAGGGCTTCCTTTCCTTTTTGATGTTAAAAGGGATTTACAAATTCGGTTTTGTTGTACTGTTGGTGTTAGGTACTTTGATTGTATTAAGTGCGGAAACATGGTTTTATGCTTGGTTAGGTCTGGAAATGAACATGTTGGCTTTTATTCCGTTGATAATACGAACAAATAATTCCCTGAATGCCGAAGCTGGGTTGAAATATTTTTTAGTTCAAGCATCTGCATCACTGATATTGTTGATGGTGGTTCTGGCCAAGGAAGTTTGAGTGAACACCTTTCTTGAGACTGGCTATGAGGGTATTAAAGTCTGAGGATTAGGTTTAATTTTGGCCGTTAGGATAGGAATGGCCCCTGTTCATTTTTGATTTCCGGATATTGTGGAACATTTATCTTGAAGAAGTTTAATGATTTTATTAATTTGACAGAAAATCGCACCGTTGACCCTGATAAGAAATGTAGCTTGAGCAGGTTGGGGGTCTAGAGTGTTAATTCTTTGTTCGGTGGCGGTAGGTGGGGTGGGGGGCTTAATCCAAACGTCTCTGACCAAGTTGATCGCTTATTCTTCCATTGCTCATATGGGTTGGATGGTGGGGGCAATAAAATTAGGAGAGAATGAGTGAATGATTTATTTTGGTGTTTATGCAATTTTGACCTTTTCTGTGGTTTGAAATTTTTCCCAGGAAAATTGTTATGAGTTAGCTCACTTGTGGTTGAAAAATTCATTCAGGGACAAAACGAAGCTGAGCATGTGTTTGTCTGTGTTGTCTATGGGGGGATTGCCTCCTTTCCTAGGATTTTTCCCCAAATGGATGGTGATTTCAGGATTGATGCAGCTGGGGGAGACCCCTCTGGTTTTGTTCATGGTTCTAATGGCTGTGGTAACATTGTATTATTATTTTCGAATGGTATTTGTTATTTGTATACATTTGAACACGAGTCCCAGGACTGAATTTTTTTGACCAGCAGAAGAAGGCGGGGTATCAACCCATTTTTTTCAGTGGGGTAGAATGGGAATTATTGGACTGAATTTAAGAGGGTTAGGGTTGATTCTCGGGTGGTAAGAGAAGGGTTTAAACAAGGTTTTAGGTTAAAGAAACCCAGAGCCTTCAAAGCTTTTATTACAAGGTTTGTCTTGTAAACCTTAAGCCTCAAAACTTAAAAGTTTGCCTTTAAATTTGCAATTTAAAATCATTCGATGACTAAAAGGCCAAAAAGGTATTCAATTTTTAATGAAAGGGAAAATGTCCCATGCGAAGATTTACAGTCTACTGCTATTAGATCAGCCATTCCATTGCAAAAATGATTTTTTTCTACTAATCACAAAGATATTGGAACTTTATATTTCATTTTTGGGGTTTGATCCGGAATGGTAGGAACTTCTTTGAGCTTGTTGATTCGAGCGGAGTTGGGCCATCCTGGCGCTTTGATTGGGGATGATCAGATTTACAATGTCATTGTTACGGCTCATGCTTTTGTGATGATTTTTTTCATGGTGATGCCTATCATGATTGGGGGTTTCGGTAACTGGTTGGTACCTTTGATGCTCAGAGCCCCTGACATAGCGTTTCCCCGCATGAATAACATGAGTTTTTGATTACTTCCTCCTTCGTTGTTGCTATTGCTTTCAGGGAGAATGGTAGACAGAGGAGCCGGAACAGGGTGAACAGTATATCCACCCTTATCGGGAGCAATCGCTCATGCGGGAGCTTCGGTGGATTTAACAATTTTTTCTTTGCATTTGGCGGGGGTGTCGTCAATTTTGGGGGCTGTTAATTTTATTACAACTGTAATCAACATGCGACCCACGGGGTTGAGCTTGGAGCGGATACCCCTGTTTGTTTGGTCCGTGGCCATCACGGCTTTGTTGTTGCTGTTGTCCTTGCCCGTATTGGCAGGTGCCATCACTATGCTTTTAACAGACCGAAACCTAAATACTTCTTTTTTTGATCCGGCGGGAGGGGGCGATCCGATCCTATATCAACACTTGTTTTGGTTTTTTGGGCACCCTGAAGTTTACATTCTCATTCTACCAGGATTTGGAATGATTTCTCACATCATTTGTCAAGAAAGTGGGAAGAAGGAGGCCTTTGGTGCCTTGGGAATGATCTATGCTATAATGGCAATTGGATTATTGGGGTTTGTGGTTTGGGCACATCACATGTTCACTGTGGGAATGGATGTGGATACACGGGCCTATTTCACTTCCGCTACAATGATCATCGCTGTTCCCACAGGCATTAAAATTTTTAGCTGATTGGCAACCCTTCACGGATCTCAATTGCAATTTAGACCTGCATTGTTGTGAACGGTTGGATTTTTGTTTTTATTTACCATTGGGGGGTTGACGGGGGTGGTTTTAGCCAATTCTTCTATTGATATTGTTTTGCACGACACATACTATGTGGTTGCGCATTTTCATTATGTGCTTTCCATGGGAGCGGTGTTTGCAATTATGGCCGGATTCATTCAGTGGTTTCCACTTTTTACGGGATTAGGATTGAACCACTATTGGTTGAGGGTGCAATTTGGGGTTATATTCTTGGGGGTAAATTTGACGTTCTTTCCTCAACATTTTTTAGGACTTGCGGGGATACCACGGCGTTATTCCGATTATCCCGATGCTTACTTATGTTGAAATGTTGTGTCTTCATTGGGGTCTACAATTTCGTTGGTGGGGATTATCTTGCTGATGGTGATTGTTTGGGAGGGAATGGTGAGTCGTCGGGAAGTTGTGTATTCATTGAATCTTTCGAGTTCACTGGAATGGTTCCAAAATTATCCTCCCGGAGAGCATAGTTATTCTGAATTGTCCGTTTTTGCGGGGTAATTTTTTTTAAAAAAATGATGTTTGTCTTTGAAGTGGCAGAGCAGTGCCTTGGACCTAAGCCCCAAAAACAAAACCATGCGTTTTCTTCAAAACTTTCAATGGCTACATGGTCAAACCTGGGATTTCAAGACGGTTCAGCTCCTTTGATGGAACAATTGGCCTTCTTTCATGATCATACTTTGTTTATTTTATTGATGATTACCGTTATGGTGGGGTATTTGTTAAGTTCTTTGGTTTTCAATCGATTCATCAACCGGTTTTTAATGGAAGGACAACTGATCGAATTGATTTGGACAGTGATTCCAGCCATTACATTGGTATTCATTGCTTTGCCGTCTTTGCGGCTTTTGTATTTGTTGGACGAAGTCAATCAACCATCGTTGACTTTGAAGGTGGTGGGACACCAATGGTATTGAAGTTATGAATATTCTGACTTTGGGGAATTGGAGTTCGATTCCTATATAATTCCAACCCCCGATTTGACGAATGGGGGGTTTCGCCTGTTGGAAGTTGATAACAATGTAGTCTTGCCCATAGGGGTTCAGGTTCGTGCTTTGGTGTCAGCGGCCGATGTCTTGCATTCGTGAGCGGTTCCGGCTTTGGGTGTAAAAATTGATGCCACTCCGGGTCGTCTTAACCAAACAAGATTTTTTATGAATCGAGGGGGCTTGTTCTTTGGGCAGTGTTCAGAAATTTGTGGGGCAAACCATAGTTTTATACCCATTGTTTTAGAGAGAGTGGGCATTGAGGAATTTCTAAAGTGAACGGAAGCTTCGAAGTAGAGTAATGGGTTGGAGGAAAGCTTTTAGCAAGCGTTGGTCTCTTAAACCACAAGAAGGCAAGGTCGCGTCTGTCTCCTGCAAGAGAAATTAATTAAAAGATAATATTAGCTTGTCAAGTTGAACTTACTCCTTCTGTGGGGTATTTCTTTGTGCCCCAAATAGCTCCCTTGAGATGAGTAACCTTATACATTATCACCATCGGGGTCTTTCTCGTGTTCAATTGACTGAACCATGTGGAGAGTTTAACGATTCATCCTTTCAAGAATGGGGATGGGAAAGATGGGTCTAGATCAAAGGAGGGCTCAAGATTAAATTGGAAATGATAGTTAACTTATTTTCTGTGTTTGATCCCACAACCGGTTTGTTTCACTGGTCCTTGAATTGAGGAAGATTAATCTTGGGTTTAGGATTTGTGCCTGCAATTTTCTGGGTTTTGCCTACACGTTGGAATTCCTTATGAATACAAGTTTCCAAAACCTTACACGGGGAGTTTAAATTATTAATTGGGGAAGCTTCCAAGGGGGCCACTATGCTTTTCATTGGTTTGTTCTTTTTTATTTTGGCTAATAATTTTTTAGGGCTTTTTCCATACATTTTCACGGGTACGAGTCACCTGACAATTACCTTGACTCTGGGGTTACCCCTTTGGTTGAGATTCATCATGTTTGGGTGATGGAATCATACCATGCATATACTTGCTCATTTGGTGCCCCAGGGCACCCCACCGGTCTTGATGCCTTTCATGGTTTGTATTGAGACCATCAGCAACACCATTCGTCCCGGGACGTTGGCGGTGCGATTGATGGCTAATATGGTGGCCGGACATTTGTTGTTGACTTTGTTGGGCAACACAGGGGCTTCGTTGGGTAGAGTGATGGTCGGGGGGTTGCTGATGATTCAAATGGCCTTGCTCGGTCTGGAATTAGCTGTAGCTGTAATTCAATCTTACGTATTTGCCGTTCTAAGAACCCTTTATTCCAAGGAAGCCGTTCACTAATTAATCAATGACCACACATTCTAATCATCCATTTCACTTGGTAACTTACAGCCCCTGGCCTTTGACAGGGGCCTTGGGTGTTCTAATAATGGTGTCGGGTACAGTAAAATGGTTTCATGCTTATTCCACCGTCCTGATAAACCTTGGGGGGTTGGTTGTAATCTTGACCGTCATTCAGTGATGGCGGGACGTGGTTCGGGAAAGAACCCTGCAAGGGTGCCATACGTTAAAGGTGGTGTTGGGGTTACGTTGGGGAATGATTTTATTCATCATTTCGGAAGTGTTTTTCTTTCTGTCGTTTTTTTGGGCCTTCTTTCATAGCAGTTTATCCCCCACATTGGAAATTGGAAGAAGATGACCGCCCGTGGGGATTCAACCTTTTAATCCCTTGCAAGTTCCTTTGTTAAACACTGCAATTTTACTGGCTTCAGGGGTTACAGTTACGTGGGCTCACCATGGATTGTTGGAAAGAAATAAAACGCAAGCCACCCAGGGTTTAATCCTGACTGTTAGTTTGGGGGTTTACTTTACGGCCCTGCAAGCCTATGAATATATCGAAGCCCCTTTCACCATCGCGGACTCCGTCTACGGGAGAACCTTCTTTGTCGCTACAGGGTTCCACGGTCTTCACGTCTTGGTGGGAACAACCTTTTTGATTGTGTGCTTGGGTCGAACTTTGAGGGAGCACTTTTCCTGGAATCATCACTTTGGGTTTGAAGCGGCGGCTTGGTATTGGCACTTCGTTGACGTTGTTTGACTGTTTTTGTATTTGAGTATCTATTGGTGGGGGGGCTAAAAGGACCCAGCTTTTCTAGTATAAATAGTATTTCAGACTTCCAATCTCAAGGTCCGCCAGATGCGGGGAAAGCAATGTTTCTGATGGGATGCATTGGGATGGGGGTCCTTGGACTTTCAATCCTAATGATAATATTGGCCTCGGGGCTGGGCAGGAAAATGTTTTTGGGGCGTGAAAAAAATTCGCCTTTTGAATGTGGGTTTGACCCGCGCGGGGTATCGCGGCTGTCGTTTTCGCTGCGGTTTTTTTTGGTCGCCGTCATTTTTTTGGTATTCGATGTGGAGATCGTTCTGCTTCTACCTTTGGTGATGAGACTGGGTGGGGGGAGCAACCCCCAGGGATGGGGAGTGGTTGGGTTGGGGTTCCTGGGAATCCTATTGTTAGGACTATATTTCGAATGGCAGCAAGGGGCCCTGTCCTGGGCTTGGTAGTAGAGGCCCAACCAGGTAGGGAAAAAGTTCTTTCGAATATCCGATTTGCAATCGGAAGGTGCCTTGGTCGGCTTGGGCTTTCCTTGTCAAACTGGTTAATCAAAGCCAAAACGCGCGGCGCCCCACTGTTGCTGGGGTTATTGAAACTGGGTTTCTGATTAAGGCTAGAAGAGCCCCTCCCGCGTCCAACCGGCGGGGCACTGGATCAGGGTTAGTTTAAGGGGGAAAACTTGGCTTTTTCGTGGCCACGATGGGTGCTTAAATCCACCCACCTTGTAGGGGGGGGGGGCGAGTAGAGGCGGAAAAAAAGGTAAAAGGCGTAAGGGGAGGTGCGGCCACGCTGAACTTATCAAAGCCTTCTTTTAGGTCGAAACTAAAAACATCTTGCAATGCTTCAGCGTGATTAGGTAAAAAATATTTTAAAAATTGATAGTTCAAAAGAAAGTTGCTAACTTTCTTCAAGTGGTTCAATTCCATTAATTTTTTTTTACCTAATCACGCTGAAGCATTGCAAGATGTTTTTAGTTTCGACCTAAAAGAAGGCTTTGATAAGTTCAGCGTGGATTATTATAGTTTAAAAATAAAATTTAATATTGAAAATATTAAGATAATTGATTATAATTTAATAATGTATAATATTTTCTTTACTGCCGATTGCCGGGCTGATGAATATGGATTACATCATTACCGCATACGTTCATACCCCTGCTACCAGTGTCCCCAACAGGATCCTTAACGGGGCAGCCCTGCCCCAGGTTTCCTGGAAATAGGCTGCCTTGGCCAGAATATCCATCAAGCCCTGGCCCCCACCAGCTTCTCTTCAGCCTTGGTCCCAGCAAAAGAAATACAGACCTCCTCATTTCAACGGATAGCCCCTGAGTCCTAAGGTGGAAATTCCCGGGAGGAACCACATATCCCCCACGAACCCCCGCCCCTCCAGAGCGTCTAGGGTCTGAGACCGTATGTTGGACCCCCAACTGCCTACCCATCCCCCCAGGACTGCCCCTCCCCCGATGACAACCAAGGTGAAAAGTTTGAGACCCTTGGGTAAAATTACCACGGCGGGAGTTGGAAGGATTTCCCACACCATTAAGCTCCCCCCAGTAACCGCCATGGCTGCCAAGGCCATTATCGGGATCAAAATCCCCCAATTGGTATCCCCCCAATTTGAAAAACCTTTGCCCTTAAAGGGAGCGACCAAGGCCACCCCCGCCAATCGAACGGAATAAGCCACCGTGAGTCCCGTTGCCAGAAAAATCAGGACCAGACCCACCCAATTGGCGGGTGTCAAGAAAGCCGTCTCCAGAATCAAATCCTTGGAATAAAACCCCGCTAAAAAAGGAAATCCACACAAGGCTAAATTTGCCAAAACAAAACAGGCTGTGGTCAAGGGCATTTGTCCTCTGGCCCCTCCCATTCATCGAATGTCCTGGTTGTCCCCCAAAGTGTGAATATAGTTCCCGGCGCATATGAACAACAGGGCCTTAAACAGAGCATGCGTAACCAAATGGAAAAAAGCTACGATCGGATATCCCAGCCCTAAGGTGGCCATCATCAATCCCAATTGTCTGAGGGTTGACAACGCCACAATTTTCTTAAGGTCCATTTCAAAATTGGCCCCCAGTCCAGCTATAAATATGGTCAAGCAAGCAATTAGCAGTAGCCCCCCTTTGGATGCTTCGGTCAAGGCCCCGTGGAACCGAACCAGTAAATAAACTCCAGCCGTCACCAAGGTAGAAGAATGAACCAGAGAGGAGACAGGAGTTGGGGCTGCTATGGCAGCTGGCAACCAGGCCGAAAAGGGAATTTGAGCTCTTTTTGTTATGGCCGCTACAACCACCAACCCTCTAACCACCGTAACGGTGGTGGTATCAAAATTCATTGCAGTCCCATAGTAAATGTAATTTCAACCCCCTTGACTGAGCCATCAGGCTCCCCCCATCAAAAGCATAACATCCCCTACCCGGTTGGTCAGGGCCGTCAACATGCCCGCGTTGTAAGCCTTTGAACTCTGATAGTAAATCACCAGACAATACGAAACCAAACCCAACCCGTCCCATCCCAGCAACATTCTCAAGAGGTTAGGACTTAGAATTAAAAATACTATGGACAGCACAAACAAGAGTACCAAGCCCACAAAACGATTGAGGTACCTGTCCCCTTCCATGTAGAAGTCTCTGTAGATCAGAACCCACCCTGAAATGAACATCACGGCCCCCATAAACACACAAGCCATTCAGTCCATGTAAATTAAAAAGACAACATTGGCAGAATTGAAATTCAAAATACCCCACTCGATTCTTAGCCCTCCCCCGTGTAGAAACCAATTTCTAGCCCCTATGATTCTCAAACCTCTTCCCCCAAGAAGGATCAATCCTCTCAATCGCCCCAGTTGGGTGTACATGTCCTTCATGGTCGTGGGGATCAATTGACCCATCCGTGGCTCCACAGACCATTATTTTCTTTAAACTACCACAACATAACCAAGAAAAACCCAGCTCTCCCTTCATGATCAAGAGATTCAAAGGAATTCAATGGAGACCCAGGATCAAGTATTCCCGCACCGAACCCCCCACCCCCACAAACAACGCCGAGTAAACATTTCCATGCTGACTAAATGCATAAAGATAAAGTCTGTAAACTGCCGCCATAAAGGAAATAAGCATCAGTGCCACAATGCTTATTTTGGTTCAGTTTAAAATTCCCATGAACAATCTAACTTCCCCCAACAGATTAATTGAAGGAGGTGCCGCCATATTACAAGCATTGAAAAGAAACCACCCCAAGGCCATGTTGGGTATCAAGTTCAGCAAACCCCGATTGATCAAAAGTCTTCGACTGCCCGTTCGTTCATACACTACATTCACCAGGACAAACAAACCCGAGGAGCAAATCCCATGGGCTACCATCATCATGTATGCTCCGTTCAGGCCCCAGGTAGTCATCGTCATTAATCCTCTAAGGGTCAATCCTATGTGGGCGACGGAGGAGTAAGCCACTAAACACTTCATGTCCGTTTGTCGTATGCAAATACATCTGATTGTAATTCCCCCCACTAAACTTAATGCCACCCACCAATAGTTGAACCGAACCGCCGAGGGAAGGATAAAAGGCAACATGCGTAACAACCCGTAACCCCCCATTTTCAACAGCACCCCTGCCAGGATCATTGAACCAGCAACGGGTGCTTCCACATGGGCTTTGGGTAACCACAAATGAGTTAAGAACATTGGTATCTTAACTATAAAAGCCAGGATCAGTCTCAGGTACATATACAAACCCTCATAGTGAACCTTTCACTGAACAAAAAACAAAAAAGAGTTTTCCCTGCCAACCTTTATCAAACCCATCAATAAAGGCAAAGAAGCTAGCAAAGTATAGATCATCAAGTAAAGCCCAGCCTGCATCCGTTCAGGCTGATACCCTCACCCCAAAATCAACATTAGGGTGGGAATCAAACTGGCTTCAAATCTCACATAAAATATTAACATATGTATGGTACTGAAAGTCACTTCCAGGATCAACACCAGAACAATTCTGAGAATCAAGAATGCGGGTGTAAATATACTTTCGTCATTGATCTTTCTGCTGGATAGAATCATGAGGGCAGTAACCCAAATTCTCAACCAAACTAAACCAATTCCCAATAAATCTACTCCCACTCCCGTCCCGACACTTCTTCAAATCCCTTGGGGGTTAAACTGTGCAATTCTTGCTAAGGATAGAACAAATATTCATCCTGTCAAAATTCCCCATCCCTGAGGCAACCCTGCTACAATCATCATCCCGATTGTTCCAATTAATAATTTGACCATTATAACACATTGATTCTAGAAAAATAGTCATTCCCGTGAGCCCGGACCATGGCCACCAAAATGGTTAATCCCAATCTCCCCTCACACACCGATAAAGTTAAAAAAATCAACCCAAAGATAAAATTATTGAACAACAATGTTAGTCTTCATCCAACCAAGAGAAACAAACCCAGAACGGTGAATTCCAATCTCAATAAAGTAGCCAAGAGATGCTTTCGTTTTGAAGCCACCATAGAAATTCCCACCAGTGTCAACATCACCCCACAACTCCCAGCTATACCTACGGAAAAGATTTGTGTGAACATTCAGCTAGGGTAATTTAAAAAAAATAGTGGTTTTGTACATCGCTCTTGGGAAATACTCCCCCATAGCTTCAGAAAGGTAAGTTTTTCTTACATCCTTAATCTCCAACCCTAAGATTTTCATTTAAACTACTTTCTGTATTTTGAAAACTTCTTTGCTGTTCCTAAGAATCTGAAGATGCTGCTTGTTTGTCATTTCAACCCACCCACTTTCCATAGGACTGACCTTGTTAGTTCAAACCTTTGTCATTGCCCTGATTTCAGGTTTTGCCACCCAAACCTTTTGAATGAGTTATGTTCTATTTTTAGTGTTTTTGGGAGGTATACTGGTTCTCTTTCTTTATGTAACCAGCTTGGCCAGAAACGAGCTGTTTACCATCAAACCTCTAACCCTTATGATTGGTTTACTTCTTTCCTCAACGATTACCTTAGCCCTACTTTGAAGGGCCTCAACCTTGGACTTCTCTTCGAATTCAACTCTTCACAACGAACTGTCCTTACAGTGACTTAGTTTTCCTCAACTAAGCTTGAACGCCTTTTATTCTCTTCCTACCGCCGGTACCACAATCTTTCTGGCTTGATATTTGTTAATAGCTCTTTTGATTGTAGCAAAAATCATCAACGTGAATGAAGGACCCCTGCGATCAGGGTGTTAAATAGATACCTCAATGTTCCAACCCTTTCGAAAGACCCACCCTTTAATTAAGATCGCCAACGGGTCACTGGTAGACCTTCCAACCCCTGCCAATATTTCCGCCTGATGAAACTTTGGCTCCCTGTTGGGTTTGTGTCTAGGTATTCAAATCGTCTCCGGGTTATTTCTCGCCATACACTACATCGCTCATATTGACTATGCTTTTGACAGTGTGATTCACATTTGTCGTGACGTTAATTATGGATGATTGCTTCGAACCCTTCATGCCAATGGGGCCTCAATATTCTTTGTTTGTTTGTATTTACATGTAGGCCGAGGTCTCTACTACGGCTCTTACACTCTAATCCCCACCTGAACCATTGGGGTTTTGATTTTGTTTGCCGTCATAGGAGCAGCATTTATAGGTTATGTCCTTCCTTGGGGGCAAATATCCTTCTGAGGTGCAACTGTGATTACCAACCTGGTTTCGGCCATTCCTTATTTGGGTACGGATTTAGTCCAATGAATCTGGGGGGGATTTGCTGTAGACAATGCTACTTTAACACGTTTCTTTACCCTCCATTTCCTTTTGCCTTTCGTGATCGCCGCCTTGGTTTTAATTCACCTTCTCTTTTTACATCAAACCGGCTCCTCTAATCCTTTGGGGTTGAACAGCAATGTAGATAAAATTCCTTTTCATCCTTACTTTTCCTTCAAGGATTTGTTCGGATTTAACATCTTAATGTTTATTCTAGTTGTGGTAACGCTGCTTACACCGTACGCCCTGGGAGACCCGGATAATTTTGTTCCTGCCAATCCCTTGGTAACGCCAGTACATATTCAACCTGAGTGATATTTTCTGTTCGCTTACGCAATCCTACGTTCCATCCCTAACAAGTTGGGCGGGGTTATAGCTCTGGTTATATCTATCGCTATTCTTTTGTTTATGCCCGTTTTGACTTGTCAAGATTCCCAAGGAATTGAATTTTACCCTTTAAATCAAACCTTGTTCTGATCCATGGTGACAATCGTCATCCTCTTGACTTGAATTGGAGCCCGTCCGGTAGAGACTCCCTACATCTTAACTGGACAAATCTTAACAGTCCTGTACTTCGCCTACTACCCCCTAAACCTCTATACCGCTCAAGCCTGGGATCACATTTTAAATAACAAAACCCAACTTTAAGTAACCGCCTAGTTTAAAAAAAAACTTTTGATTTGAAATCAAAGATTAAGAGTATAATCTTAGTGGTTTTGTTCGAGAGGAACTTTCGCTTCTTCCAAGGAAAACCCGCTCTGTCATTAGCCCCCACTAATTCCAGAGTAAAAATACTTTATCTGATTAGATTACTACACATCTCACGATACCCAAAAGAAACAATAAAAAATTTAACGAACAAGGAAGGTATACCTTTCAAGTTAAATTTATTAACTTATCATATCGAAACCGAGGTAATGTTCCCCGGGCTCAAATAAAAATTGATCTAATCATGATTCAAATTATGAAACAAAAAATCGAAACCCCAAATCCCCCTAAACATAAAACTGTTAATATTATTCCCATGAACAAAATTCTACAATATTCGGCCAAAAAAATTAAAGCAAATCCTCCCCCTCTATATTCCACATTAAACCCTGAAACCAGTTCTGATTCTCCTTCGGCAAGATCGAACGGGGTTCGATTTGTTTCGGCTAATCTTGTAACCAATCATCTAAAGGTTATTGGGGCCCCCACCCCAAGAAACCAAATATATGATTGGAATTTAATAAAGTCACATAAGGTGAAACTACCTACCAAGCCCAAAAAAAACAACATAATCAATACCAATCTTACTTCGTAAGAAATGGTCTGAGCCAAAGCCCGAATGCCCCCCAGCAAAGCATAGTTAGAGTTTGAAGCTCATCCTGCTGCCATTACTGTGTAGACTCCTAAACTTGTTACTCTGAAAAAAAACAAAAACCCCCATGAAAACTCATAGTGTCTCCATCCTGAAGGAATCAAAGCCCAAAGAATCAAACTCAATATAAAAGCTACTACAGGTGAAAGGTAATAGCTTCTAAAATTCGAAACCAGAGGAATTGTGTTTTCTTTGGTAAACAGTTTAATTGCATCTCTGAAAGGCTGTAATAAACCCATTACCCCAACCTTATTTGGACCTTTCCGAATCTGTATATAACTCAAAACCTTTCGTTCAAGTAAAGTAAAGAAAGCTACCCCCACTAAAATTCCTACAACTGTTAAAACCAGACTTAAACCTCTTAACAAACTGTCTAAAATTAACATTGTTATTTATAATTTTCATTATATTCTTAAAGCCTAAATTTAATGCACTAATCTGCCAAAACAACATTCCTGTTAGTATTTGTTCTTCCTTAATGTAAAAAATTTTTCAAACAGCTGGTCCTTTCGTACTAAGCCATTTTCTGGTTTAAAGATAGAAACCGACCTGGCTCGCACCGGTCTGAACTCAGATCATGTAAGATTCCAAAGGTCGAACAGACCCAGACTTTGAGCTTTTGCTCCCAAAGTTACTCTTAATCCAACATCGAGGTCGCAAACTTTCTTGTTGATATGAACTCTCAAAAAATATTACGCTGTTATCCCTAAGGTATTTTATTCTTCCAATCATTCGCCTTGGATCCTATGTCTACATATGGTATTAATTAACAAGGAAAGCTTTATCTCCTTCCTAGTCGCCCCAACTAAATAATCCAAAGTTACTCTTATAACTATTCGATCTCTAAGAAAAAATTCAGACTATCAAAATCTATAGGGTCTTCTCGTCTTTTAGATATATTTTTGCCTTTTGACAAAAAAGTTAAATTCAATAATTTAAAAAGAGACAGTTCTGATCCCATTAAACCTTTCATTCAAGCCACCAATTAAAAGGCTATTTATTATGCTACCTTTGCACAGTCAAAATACTGCGGCTCTTTAGTGTTCTCACCAGGGTGCAGGTCTTACTTTTTATCTTTGCAAAAAGCAATGTTTTTGGTAAACAGTTGGACCAGATTCATTGCCGAGTTCCTTATTCTAAAGCACAAAGAAATTTAATTTTTTACTTAATATTTCTACTAATTTCATCATCATTCCTTCGGCTGTTACGTTGAACCGAATAGTTCAATACAACCCTAAACTTTCAAAAAAAAATTTCCCCCCCCCAGATTCATTAATTACAAACCTCTTATAAAGCCACTTTCAAGCCTAATCTTGCTGTGAAAAATATTTAGTTATAGAATCTTATATCCCCCAGGTAAGCCTGAAGCATAGAACTATTGAAACCATGTAATTATTCATAAAACAACATTCAAAGTCAAATTCCATTTGTTTCTTGAACAACTAGATATCATCAGTTTTGATTAATTTTTCATCCCTGTGTTAATGTTTGAATTGATTATTCTACAGCAAGACCACATTAACATAGCCCAACTGATTTCGAGATTTTAAAATATTCCTTTCATAAGTTTGATAAACCCTGATTCAAAAGGTACGGAAATCCAATCCTACTTTTTCATTATTTAATTAATTTTTATTCTTTCCCTTACGGTACTATTTCTTTATCACCATCTCAATTCCAGTTAACCTCCTGACAAACTCATCCCTTTGTTTATTTATTTGTTATCTTACATAAGACTTTAAATTTTTTAACAGTTTGATTTTACAAAACCTTAACAGTGTAAATGTCATGCTCTTTTAGCTCCAATTAATTCTTTCTAGAAACACCTTCCGGTACTTCTACTTTGTTACGACTTATCTCAATGATTATTTGAGAGCGACGGGCGATGTGTGCATATTATAGGGCCTAACTCTAACCTTCTTTCTCTAAAGATTATACGTTCGAATCCACCTTCGCAAATCTTTTACAAGAGCTTGTTCCGTTTTACTAATATAAATGTAACTCATTTTCTCTACAACATCAGCTGCACCTTGATTTGACTTCATGGATTTATCAGTCTTGAAAATTTCTCGAAAAAGATTTTCTGACGACAACGGTATACAAACCCTGAGTTGTAGTGCCTTATTCGGGGATCATCGATTATGAAACAAGTTCCTCCAAATGGACTACAATACCGCCATTTTCTTTTAGTTTCAAGTCTATAACTCTTACTACTAAAGGTTCAAATTTAAATTGAATACAGGGGTATCTAATCCCTTTTTCTCTCTCCAACATTTTCTCCAAACCTGAAAGAATGGAGCTCTCCCTGATTATCCTAATTTTATCAACCTGATCAAGCTTTCCCTCCACCTTTATTCTTAGAATCCCCTTGTCTAAATTACAAAGGCTCCCACGTCTAACCGCGGCGGCTGGCACGCTTTTTACCAAACCCCTGAATCATTCGCTTAACCCAACTCGCATTAGTTTCAAAAACTATTCACTGCTTTGATCATGACTATCTAGCCTTTAGCTATCTCAAACACCTTAGGATTGCATGTGAATCGACGATTCATGTAATTCTTTAACCAAAACTAAATTATTTTGTTTATGAGTACATGTATATATACATGTACATTATATATATATATATATATATATATATATATATTATATATATATATATCTATAATGTTATATATCATTTACATTTAAAGATTAATTAATGTTTGAATAATAAATTTATATAATGATTAATTTATATTTAGTTAGTTTATATAAACATTATTGTAATTATAATATTATTAATAATCATAAAGATATCATATTGAAAAACATATTCTTAGGGTATAAATAATCTTTAGTAAACAAACTATAATTGATTTATAAATTATTAATATATACATTATGTTTATAGGTATTTTTATTAACTATTAAAAATTAAAGATTAAGAGCACTTATAAATTATAAAGTTTATTAAATATATTATATCAAATAAATATTTTAATATTCTGATTTGTTCTTTCTATCTTTTTTTTATTATTAGTTATGTTTACTTATTCTCAGACATATTAACTTATAAAAAATCAATTTACCAGTATAAATCATTGATTAATAATTTTTATATGATAAATTATTTATTTGAATGACCAAACAAAGAGAAAATTTTGAGAATTTATGTTAAGTTTGAAAGTTTGTACTTAGAACTGATCAGAGACGGTTTTTTTTTGGGATTTTTATGAACAAAGTTCAATTATTAACTAAGAAAATTATTGTTTCCGAAAAAATTGATTTTGCAAGTTTTTGTCTTTTTCCTGCTTAAAAAATCCATTTTTTTTTCAATTTTTTTTCAAAAAAAAAACAAAAAAAAATTATTAAAATTAACAAATTTATTAAGATAGATTTTCAATTTAAAGATGAATGTGAACTTAGGAAACTTACCAGAGAGCAGTATAAATTTATAACTAGTAAAGTTTTCCTGTTGAGATTCATGAAACAGACATTGATTTAATTGTAAATTGATCAGTTATAATTTTATTCAATGTAAAGAGCCCTTGAAAATAAAGCGGCAGCAACTGTAGTTTGGTTTTTATCAGAAAAAAACATAAAAATTAAAAATTTTTTTCGTGGATTTTTAGGTTGTTGTTTTATCTCAAAAAAAAATAAATATCGGAAACAGATAATCAGGAATAAGTATTCTTTTTGATTCCGTAAAAATTAGAGGTTGTGAAAATTGATAAAGAGTGAAAATTAGACCTGATGGATAACAAATAAATATAAGAAACTTAAGAATACAGGGTTGTTGTGGTTACACTTATACCATATTCATACTGAGATTAAGGAGTCAGATAGAGCTTAAGACCAAAGGCAGGTGAATCAGATGATTTCCCCCAGAATCATTTGAGCCCAAGGTTTAGGAACAGTGACTTAACTAGTCTATGTATGGCATTGAACAAGGGGATCTTGAAAGCTGGGGAATTTTCAAGGGGTGTTTGTGATTGGATGGCAAAAAGGCTTTTGCATCTTTCAAATTTGTAAAGTGTTATTAATCGTAGTCTATAGAACCCTTATGATCAATTGTTAATCTATAAATAAAAATTAAACATAGTTGTCCTTTCTCCCCCAGGAAACCGGTGCAACGATGAATAATTTAAATTATGGATTGCAATGTTTTGTGGAGGGGGGGGGAGGAGTATTGTGTTGGATTAATAGATTTCAAAACTAATCTGGAAAAAAAAGAGACAAAGAGTTTGTTGAATTTTGGTGTGGATTCGTTGTCAAGTGTACGATGTTTATATGTTTTGAGGAACCCAGATGGTAAAGGGCAATTAAGGTAGGAAGACGATTGTTTGTGGGTCAGGGCATAATGATTAACAAGATTTATATACACATAGGTAAAAAAGATTCAGGACAAAGGGAATTCTTTCTTTGTTTTATGGGAGCCGTATTTGAACGTTGAATAGAACGAAAAGGTTCATTGAGAAATAAAAACACTCAGTATATCTCCTCAAACTGGTTAGGGGGTGTACGTACAATTTTAATGAATTGGATTAATCATACGATTGTTGGTTTGGGTTTAAGCTACCACCATTAAAGGTCGAGTTAGCTTAATTGATTCTATTTTTGATTTGAATTTGGGTTTAAAATGCGTACATGGGTGTGGATTTTCACCGTTGGACAATAGATGAACGCATGAAATTGTAGGTTTATGTTTGTTAATCCAAAGCTTGTGAAAATTACACAGTAACCTTATTGTTATATTTGAGAAAAGAAATAAGGGGGCTTGGTGTAACACTATACTAAAAGTACGCCAACTTGTCAAACAATTTTTCTCCTTGAGTAACAATTAATTGATGTTCATGATTGGGTAAATTGAGAAATTGACCTGGGATTAGATCGCGGAATAGCAAAAACTCCATATTTGGTTTTGTTTGTGAGCGTTCAACGATGAAATTCAAAATTTTAAGTTAATATGTTTTATTCGCATTTAAGATTTTACCATCAGAATGGACAGGGATAAATTGTGACAAGAGAAGAAGTTGCTATATAGTAAGTGAAGTGGGATCATTGGTGAGTTGGGTTGGTAGACCTGAGAATTAAAAAAAATGGTTTGGTTCTCGTTAAAATTATTAAGTCATTTTGAAAGGTATTGCTCGGGTTAAGAAGGTTGAGACTAAACTTTACGAGGCTTCAGGAACGGGGTTTGAAAGAGGGATGATTATTTTTGAATTTTTCTTTTATGCCTAAAAGGTTTAATAAGCTTTGAAATTAATTATTAAATTTACGGGTTTGGGATATAGAATATGAAACGTTAAAAGATGGACGGGTTTTAAATAAAAAAAATTTGTTACTAAATAATAGGAATTTTGTGTTCGTTGAGTGAAAAAAGGGGGGATGCTCAAGAATTTACAATAATATGATTATTAATATTATATTTGAATTGGAGCCCTAGGGGGCTAGCAGCTTGTCTTCATAAGGGATGCGAGTAAGTATGCATTAGGTTGTTTGTTAGTATGGGATAAACGTTTGAACTCAAATCGTGGGTGCAGGTTGATGACGCAAAAGTCGGGGGAAGAATTTGGGCCGTCAAATCAAAAGAAACAATTGAAGTGATTTTTTTTTCTGGAAATGCACAGAGAGTTTACGAGTGAATGATCTGAGAGAATGTTTTGAAGCTCAATTTAAAAGATAATAATACCTTTGAAGTTTCTTGATTAACAAACGAAGAGTTTCGTGCTTTACAAATTTGGATAAATTGATATATTGCAAAGGTTTTAACGGGATTCTATCAAGATGAAGGGGATACCTCGTAGCATTCATACAATCAATACAAACGACGAAAGGTTGGGGGGGGGAGCGAAAGGTGATTCTGACCATGGAATTTGTTTTAACTTTCGCGTAAAAGACACAAAAATTGAAGTTGGGCAAGAGGAAATTTAAGATGAGCTGAAGATCGAAAAAAGCTGTATTTTTAATGAATGTACAAGAAGGGTCAACGGATAGGGGGATTCTAATAAATTACAATAAGTGAGATTGAATTATCAGTATTTGGTATACAACTTTGGAGTTTGTGGTGGTGTTTGGTTGTAAAAGGCTCAACCTGAAAGGAATTCAAAAATAAATCTTTGATAAAAATAATTTCTGGTTCTTTCGAGGAAAGAAAAAGCTTGAAAGGTATGGTACTCCCATTGTTGTATTAGTATTTCAACGTAAAGATGAATTAGAAGTATTTGTTAATTCAGGGACGGTGTGGAAAAAACGTGTTTACTGAACAGCTGACGTGATTGTTTGGGGATAACTGAATCTCTGATTAGAGTTAGTTGTGTTTATTTTACAAAACGATTGTTGAATTGAGCAGATTCAGGTGCTACAAGAATCAGGCAGATCAAAAAAAGATCAAAAGTTCTATATGGATTATATTATATATGCCACAATAGAAGTTAATTTTGAGGTAGCTAAAATGGATCAAACAACAAGGGGTTTTCGGATTTTTGAACAATATTGCATTCATGTTTTAGAGAATTTTGGGAATTGGGGTATTTTGTGGATTGGGATTGATTTTTGTGAAAATTGTTAAAGAGTGAAAGTAACCCAATTTGAAGGTAAGAGATGGACAGAATCAATAAGAAGGTTTTTCTAATAACGATGAAAAATAATTTAGGCTACACATTGACCAACCGGATTTTTAGCTGGGGATTGATTCGAAAACAGGGAGTTTGGAATCATTGGTTCAATTTTCACAATTATACGAGAAACGAGTGATTCTGAAATTATACAGCCCCGTTGCAGAAAGAGGAGTTTTAACAACGGGGGGGGTTGATTAAGTTTATTGAATGGATTACGAATTGGGTTTTGAATATTTTTATTTTGTATCAAAGGCCGATGGAGTTTTGTTTTATAACGGGATTATTGCTTAAGATAGGTTGTGGTTTACATTAACTAACTTGGAGAACATTGGAAAGGCTAGCGCAATTATCAGAGAGAGTTGGAAATTCCGATATCAATTGGTTTGAATTTATTGGTTCAATCTAGGAGGGGGTTGGTTTTTCGAATTTTTGTTCTGCTTTTCAAAGGTTAAATCTTGTGGGGTTGATGAAAAATTTGGGGGTCGATTTTTTTTGTTTCAAAAGAAAGGGGTGGGATTTAAGATTTTCATTCTTAAACAAACCAAAGGGTATTGGTGAAAATAGAATCTGGGGGTCCAGGTTCGGGAAAATTTTAGTTACCACGAATTCTTTTTCAGGAAGGTTTTTGAACGAGGATTGATCACGACTTTCGAAGATAAAACCATAAAGATGTATTCAAAAATGTTTTGTAAACAAAGGGAAAAACAAGGCCAGCAGGGAGGTTTGGCATTAATAATTTTAAACCACGGAAAAATTTCTGTTTAATTGGAGGGATTTGGTTGGATTGTAAACCGACAGAAGATTATTGAAAATGTTTTGTCTTTATTTAGATCAATGATCAACTCCGGAATACCTTTCGGAGGTCGACCAGGCGTAAAGGGTCTGATTTGTTGATTGGTTTGAAAGAGGTTGGAACGGGTGGACGACGGACAAAATTTGAAAAGAAAGAAGATTTTTGATAGAATTTGGTTATTAATCAATCAGATCATAGCTGATCAAAAAGGGAAGGGAGGAATAACCCTTGTACCCATGGAAATAGAATCTTACCGTGTCGAATTTTATTAATACCTTCTTTTTTGAAAGATCTACAATAACACAAACGATCCTGAAGCGACGAAGCAAGTTTGAGACTATGTTTTTAAATTATTGATTTAAAGCACAAAATTGATTTGGTACCTGGTTTGGGAATGGTGTTGGGTTAATTTATTCAAAAAAGATTCAAAAAAAGATTCAATGCGAAGGTTTGAGTGAGTGTAAGATCTTTCTTTGAAGATAAATTAAGTGTGGTAGAAAGGGAAGAGAACTAATTCGGTTAGGGTTGGAAGCAGGTTCATACACAATTTGAAATCCAATTTTCAGCAAAATAATAAGAAAATAAATCATTCTTAGCTTGAACCAACAGTGACACGAAGAAGTTCCACCAAGGCTTC